TGGAGTTGAATACCTCATTCAAGAATTTTTTTTGATCCAACCCGTAGGAATCAATAGAAAAGGCAAATCCCCTATGATACACCAGATCCGGCTCGGTTATTGATAGAGTGAATAGATCTGCCATTTCTTGAAATCTCTCTTCTGATTCAAAATCGTGGTGTAACGTGTATCCCCCTTTGTTCCGGTCATGGAATAGATGAAATAAATCCAAAAATGGATTTTTGTTCAAGAATGAAATCTTATTGGAACTGTCCATATCTGGTTCATCCTTCGGAACCATATCACATCCCGGATCTGATGAAATAGGATGAATTGAGACGGTATTTTCTAAATACGTAATTATCTTGAATATATCAACCATTTCTTTATTTTCCGATCGCCTGGAAGGGACAAAAGAAACATCTTGTTTTTTCTTCAAAAATTTCTGATCTCTAGTGGACCTCTCAGTAGGATTCGAACCCAGATGAAGTTCTGACCATCTGTCAGAGAAAAAAGAACGAATTGATCTTGTAGGATTCCCAAGAAATTCTTCGATTTCTTTCGGAAGCAGATGATTATTCATCTGCTTCTCACGTTTCGTGAATAGCCGGGACATTGAGGAAGATCCAAAAAGGCATTTCGGGAATCGATCTGATTCTATCTCTGTTCGTTCCGTTTGAAGAAAGGAAGGATCCCAAAGAATCGATCTTTCTTTTAGTTGCTGAATCTCTGTTTGATCGATCAATGTGTGATATTCTGAATCCTCATTTCTAATGGAATCGAAATGATCTCTGGATTGATCAGAAGATCCTTTCGATTGGCTAGAATCCGTTACTTGAACGAAAATAGATCTTGTGGAATCATATTGAATATTTGACAATACATTCCGTACCCTGCTAAAAAACCGATCCTTGTTTACCAACCACACATTGTCTAACCAAATCCAATTCTCTCTCGATACGTTCCTCAAAAAATCCGATTCGTGCTGATTCTTCCCCCAACTAACGAAGAGATCTTGGAGGAATTGCCACATATGAAATTGAGCACAATTTTGCAAAGAAATACCCCACTTGTTTCTCGAGAAGAGATGGGAAACATGCTCAATATCATTTGATTGAATAGTTGCCTCAGCTCCTTGTTGTTTGAAGAAACCCTCCCCTTCAATTGGTCGTTTTTCACGAAAAGCAGACATGAGATAACAAATCAAGTCTTTCCCTAAGATTTCGAATAGCTGTCCCGAATTCAAGTTGATTATGTTTCGCTTCTTCCTCGGAGAAAGACGATCAAACAATTCCCAATCATGGTCCTTGCGGATCGGATCATCCGTATAGGATAAAAAAAGAAACCCCAGATATTTGCTATCTTTCTCTTTGAATGAGATCTCAATTCCAGCTACGGTTTCATTAGCTATCTTACAACTAGAATCCCTCTTTTTTCCGATCCGGTTCCTCCACCACCGCGAACCCCGGTTCGATTCAGGCATGATACACTTTTTATTTATTGGGAGAACCCAAGTACTCTCTTGCGGATCCATGAAACAACTCTCAGAAATCGTTTTCCCTTTTGGAAGATACAGGAGCGAAACAATCAATCTATTGATATTGGAAGACCAAAAAGATTCTTCCAATGTCTCATTTCTGGGTTCAATGGAATTCATAGGTATAGGAAGAAGCCCCATCAAATAGAGATTTTTTCTTTCGACCATCTTTCGATTGTTAATACGAGATATAAGGACCGCTACTACAAGCAGTACTACACCTTTGATCGTGAAATATCGATTGCTTGTTGAACCCTGTGAATCGCGTGAAAGTAGGATACTCCAAATTCGGGGGTCAAAGAGTTTCATAAAACGTTCTTGGTGGAAAAAAATGGGAGTGAAAGATCCCACTGAATCGAATTTGATCCATGAATCTAAGAAATAGTGAGAATTCTTAATCTCTCTCAATATCTCTCTCAATTCGAAGATCCAGGATTTGAATTGATGTCGTTTCATTGATTCCTCCTAAAGATTTTCATTGATTCCTCCTAAAGATTTCATTTCAATTGGAATTTGGTTATTCACGATGTACGACGAGCCCTGTTAAGCATCCATGGCTGAATGGTTAAAGCGCCCAACTCATAATTGGCAAATTCGTAGGTTCAATTCCTGCTGGATGCACGCCAATGGGAACGTTCAATAAGTCTATTGGAATTGGCTCTGTATCAATGGAATCTCATCATCCATACATAACGAATTGGTATGGTATATTCATACCATAACATATGAACAGTAAGAACTAGAATTCTTATCGATACTGGAACTCATAGGGAAGAAAATGGATTTATGGATGGAATCAAATATGCAGTATTTACAGAAAAAAGTATTCGGTTATTGGGGAACAATCAATATACTTCTAATGTCGAATCAGGATCAACTAGGACAGAAATAAAGCATTGGGTCGAACTCTTCTTTGGTGTCAAGGTAATAGCTATGAATAGTCATCGACTCCCCGGAAAGGGTAGAAGAATGGGACCTATTATG